TGGTCTAGGGCCGCCTCACGCAATTCTTCTGAATTTTGAATAGTCTTCAAGATCCTCTGTTTTCGATTATCTAATAAATCACTTAACACTCCCTTTCCAAAAAAAACCAACACACCAAGCACTACGCTTAAATTTATTAGATTTGTTGCAAAAATATCGGTATTAAACCCGAAACTCCCGGCGGATGGCCAATAACCCAAGGAAAGGAAAGAATCGGTTACATTTTTCATACGATCTCCTCTTTCTTATAGTTATAGATAGACTACTTAATTTATTTTATATTCTTTATTGTTTGTATTATTTTATTATGAATTTTCCTATTTCTAAATAGAAAATACAAAATTGAGTCAAAAAATATATTGATTTAGAAATGGATTTTAATGAATTTTTAAAAATTGGAAATTTCCAATTATTGGAAATTTCCAATAAGCCTGATACTTATTCGATTCGAATTAGGGACCAGGTGTTATACAGGTTAGTTGCGAAATACCTCGTTTGTTACAATTGGAATACTTCCTAAAAAAGTTAATCTATTGGACTAAGAGGGTAAAGAAAAAAGTGAGTTGGATCCTCATCATCAAACCATCGATTTCCGTAGGTTGTTGTTCCTAAGTAATTAGTAATTTAATTCTAGGAGTTAAATATTAAAAAAATTCGAAAAAACAAGAGCAGCAAATCCACAAAATAAACAAAAATATGTGTTTTTTGGATTAAACAAAAGGATTCGCAAATAAAAGAGCTAATGCTACAACCAGCCCATAAATTGTTAAAGCTTCCATGAAAGCTAGACTAAGCAATAAAGTACCCCGTATTTTTCCTTCCGCCTCTGGTTGTCTCGCGATCCCTTCTACAGCCTGTCCCGCAGCAGTACCTTGACCAACCCCAGGTCCAATAGAAGCAAGCCCGACGGCCAATCCAGCAGCAATAACGGAAGCGGCAGAAATCAGTGGATTCATGATAAGGTCCTCGTACCAAAACAAAAATAAAGAAATAGTTAATGATACAATCAACCAACATTCAATTTACAATTACAGACGAAATGGAAAGGCTTCTATTGAAATCCCTGTCTAAATTCACAATAGTAAGACAAATGAAATTAGATATATCTTTAGTTCATATATACCTAGTTAATGTCTAATATCACATATACATGTTTTTCCCCATACCGTAAACCAAATATTGTATCTTAAAGTCATCGGGATTCTCGAATCATTCTTCGAAAGATTCACAAGAGTTGTCTTAATAGCGATTAGATTATATACACCTCGTTCGACCCCTCGTTCCTACGCAAACCAATCCGTTTTTTTTATCTCGTTTTTGGTAAACCCTTACTCTTCCGTTTTTATCATCCCACAGAGACAGGTCCGGTCCACCTATTTGTTAGGCCAAACCATTCTATAGAAATATTAAGTATTTGATTGATATAAATCCATGTAATTTAGTGTAATTTTGTATTTATTCAATTTTTTTTTGTCAATGGATGAATTGAATAAAATCAACTGAAATGAGAATCATTTTCTATACCATCTTTTTTTAATGGCACGTCGTAACCTTTTTTACAATTACTCTAGATCGTCTATATCTTTATTTCTACCTTATTTATATATTATTTATCTATTTATCTTCCCTAAGTAGATTTCCTTAAACGGCGCATACATTGGGTCAGGCTAAGCTAAAAAAGACTGTGTCGAAAACTAGTCAATGATGACCTTCCATGGATTCCCCTATATAAGCCGCAGCTAGGGTTGCAAAAATAAGAGCTTGAATACCGCTTGTAAATAATCCAAGGAACATGACAGGTATAGGAACTACTAAAGGTACTAAAGAAACAAGAACAACAACCACTAATTCATCAGCTAAAATATTTCCGAAAAGTCGAAAACTAAGCGATAACGGTTTTGTAAAATCTTCTAAGATGTTAATAGGTAAAAGGATTGGGGTTGGTTGAATATATTTACCGAAATAACCCAATCCCTTTTTTGTAAGGCCCGCATAAAAATATGCTACTGACGTGAGTAAAGCTAAAGCAACGGTCGTGTTTATATCATTTGTGGGTGCGGCTAACTCCCCATGAGGTAACTGTATAATTTTCCAGGGTAAAAGAGCCCCTGACCAATTTGAAACAAAAATAAATAGAAACATTGTTCCAATAAAGGGAACCCACGGACCATATTCTTCTCCTATTTGAGTTTTGCTCACGTCTCGAATGAATTCAAGGACATATTCAAAGAAATTCTGACCGTCAGTAGGAATGGTTTGTGGATTACGAACAGCTATAATGGCTGAACCTAATAAAATAGCAATTACGACCCAAGAAGTAATAAGTACTTGAGCATGGACTTGAAAACTTCCTATTTGCCAATAGAAATGTTGGCCTACTTCCACACCGGATATATCATATAAACCCTTTAGTGTTTTGATAGAACATAATAGAACATTCATATTACCCTCTGAAAGAAATAGAACTAAAAAAAGGAATTATTTTGATTCAACCATCTTT